TTCCTATATCTAAAAGCGTTTACTCCTAATTTGAATTTTATTTTTTGCCTATCTTCTGTCATTTCTTTCGGAGACCCATATCTTATATTTGGTTCAATCAGAAATTATTTTATCATTTCTGTACCCACAATTCAATCTAGCTGGATATATACCACATATATAGTCCTTTTTTCCGCCCATTTACCCCGAGAAATTTTGAATACTCAAACGGTCGATTTTGTCTTAGTTTATGCTTTTATTTATGACTGAAAGCGGCGTAATGTCTCATTATGATCTGGATTGCGTCTCTTTCTTTCATTTTGATGATTTCCTTAACTAAAAACTAAATAGAAATTAATTATAATTAAATCAATATTAAGAATTACTATTACTTAGTAATCTAATTACTATAGTTAATCAATTCGTAATTCAATAAAAAAATATAAGAATTTATATTCAATAATTTAGAATAATTAATAAAAAATAGAAATATATTTCTAAAGATATATATATATGATATATAGTCAAATATAATAATCTAAAATATTAGCAAAATATATAATATAGTTAAAGTAATAGATAATAATAAAAAATGAAAATATCATTTTAAATGTGACTGTTTAATTAAGATACTGAAGATAAATAAATAGAAACTACATATCGCTATAGTCAATTAATGGTTATCATCTATAAATATTAAATATTTATTTGAAATATGCGCTTTCTATTCTTTTCTAGACTCATATTAATTATGAATAGCTAAGAATGGATAGTTAATGGCTACGATCCCAGTAGGTTATTGAATTCCTATGCATGCCCAATTTCGATTGTGTGAGCCCGCTTAGCTCAGAGGTTAGAGCATCGCATTTGTAATGCGATGGTCATCGGTTCGATTCCGATAGCTGGCTTCTCTCTATTTGGTTGCTTTTTTACGTGATTGCTAATGTCTCCGTGAAATCTAAAGAATGCTGGAAAATAGTATTAAATTATTGATATAATTTATCTCATTATTCTTTGTAGTAGAATACTTCAGTTGATTTCACTTCATTTATAGTTCAGTTTTAATTTAGTTCTGAAAAATTTAAATAAAATAAGGAGTCTTTATGTCGCGTTACCGAGGTCCTCGTTTCAAAAAAATACGCCGTCTGGGGGCTCTACCGGGACTAACTAGTAAAAGGCCTAGAACCGGAAGTGATCTTAGAAACCAATCGCGTTCCGGTAAAAGATCTCAATATCGTATTCGTCTAGAAGAAAAACAAAAATTGCGTTTTCATTATGGTCTTACAGAACGACAATTACTTAAATATGTCCGTATCGCGGGAAAAGCCAAAGGTTCAACAGGTCAGGTTTTACTACAATTACTTGAAATGCGCTTGGATAACATCCTTTTTCGATTGGGTATGGCGTCGACTATTCCTGGAGCCCGCCAATTAGTTAACCATAGACATGTTTTAGTTAATGGTCGTATAGTAGATATACCAAGTTATCGCTGCAAACCACGAGATGTTATTACAGCGAAGGATGAACAAAAATCCCAAACTCTGATTAAAAATTCTCTTGATTCATCCCCTCATGAGGAAGTGCCAAAATATTTGACTCTTCACCCGTTCCAATATAAAGGAGTAGTCAATCAAATAATAGATAATAAATGGGTCGGTTTGAAAATAAACGAATTGCTAGTCGTAGAATATTATTCCCGTCAAACTTAAACCTAACTAACAAAAAAAAGATTTGGGCTATTTTGCTCTCTTCTCTTTTCGTCGAAGTAAGAGATTGGCTGCCATATTTGAATTCCTTGTCGACCTTTTTTTAGTAGTTTAATTTTATGTACCACAACAATTAGGAATATGGAATCTATATCAAAGGAAAGCCTAACTCTTGGACTAATGGTATCCATTATTAGTTGATTTGAGACATTGTATTGTGATAAGTACCGTTGGTGGTTTAGATGAAGGTACGGAAAGAGAGGGATTCGAACCCTCGGTAAACAAAAGCCTACATAGCAGTTCCAATGCTACGCCTTGAACCACTCGGCCATCTCTCCTACATAATGATTATGACTCAGAACCCGAGTGAATAGCGAGTCGTTATCATAGTATATCATAGTAGATTATTGGTATTGGATAGATACGACCAATCAATTATAACTATAAAAATAGAAAACTTTTCAGCATAGAATGCTTATTCAACCATATTCAATCAAAACTTTTATCGAGTTATCCTAATCCTAATCTCTAGTAAAAATTCCTTTATTCTTGAACTTCGATAAAATCGGACTAGTTCCCGTTATTGGTATACTACTACTATTGGTATACTACTACATTTGCATGAAATCTAATCGGATTAAACTAGTTCTTATTTGTTTTATTCGAATATAAATTCGAAATTCCGACGAAACAATTTGAGTAGTAAGGTGTATATCTTTTTTATATTATTAGTCTGTTTTGTTTTTATGTTATTTCGTACTGTACAATTACTTTCTTTGTAGGATCGTTTTCCCACGAGAGGTAATGAAAAGAAT